GGGGATCCACTCTATTACATAAGTAGATTCCTAAGATTTATCTCATATTATGATATAAATAAACAGCTCTTGTTGTATCGGTCCAAAACCTTTCCAATTGATCTTTACGGTGCTTCCTCTATCAATTCAATCTTTTTTTATCCATAGAAATAAAGTATTTAGGCATATCTAGTCTTCACTTCATATTTCGATCGATGAAGTTTATTTATTTGCTACAGCTGATAAAAAATCGTTTTGGACGATGCTTATGTAGAAAGCCTTTTTTTTGTTCTAGTATTTCATTGACTAGCTGTTCGTTCTTTTTTTCTATAGTGGAGATAGTCGCACGTAATGACAGATCACAGCCATATTATTAAAAGCTTGTGGTAAAAAGGGGTTTCGTTCTAATGCCCGAAAATAATATTCTAAAGCTTTGGTATGTTCCCCATTACTTGTGTGGATAAGGCCTATATTATAGAGTATATAACTTCGATCATAGGGGTCAATTTCTAGTCGCATAGCTTCATAATAATTCTGTAATGCTTCCGCATAATTTCCTTCAGATTGAGCCGACATCCGTTACGGTCGTCATTCGCTTTAACGAATTCTCCGTTTCAGAACCGTATGTGAGATTTTCATCTCATACGGCTCCTCCTTTAGGTGCATAATGAAAATAATAAATATATGGAAAAATTTGATGTCATTATGAACTAAGCGGGGCTAATGTTTTTACAAGAAATCCCTAGCCAACCTTCTTGTAAAAGATCTTTTCTTACTATCAAGTGGATTCATAATAGATAAAAATAAAAAAGGAAACTCTAAAAATTTCTTTGTTCTCAACGCCCCTAAATTTCCAGGAATTAGTCACTTCAACAGTCTTCAATGGTTATACGGGTATCCAAAGTACGGACGAGATGGATGTTTATTGTTCCAACCATTTTAATTAGTCCCAATCCCAAAGAAGAAGAAGAAAGAAAAGGAATCGTTTTGAAGAAAGTTTTCGTGTTGTTGATTTCTTGGCGTAGTGCTTCTTCCCCTGTGCCTCCTATTCGTATATTGTATTAGTCTAGTAGGATTGATCTGTAATACGGGAACCATAGGTAAAAACCTTTTGCTCAATACTAGAATTCACAATTGAAGCATCTAAGGCTGCATTAATCGTGGATACATGACAGAAGGGATTGCTTTTTTATATTATAAACTTCACCTTCAAAAGCGTAGATTTTTTTCAATACTCGTTTTTTCCTATTCCAAATTGGTGAGAAAAAAAAAAAAAAAATGATAATGATCATCAAATCGCACCATCTCTGTAATAAGTAAATGCCTCTTTTTCTCCGGAAGTTGTCGGAATGACTCGTAATAAGATATCGGCTACAATTGTAAAGGTTTTATCAATAAAATTTCCATTTATACGCGATCTTGGCATAGGTAGTAATCCATTCTATAACTCTTTTTATTTCCTTTACCTTTTCTTTTGTGAGAAAATTTTCTCACAAACAAAGGAATTTTATAGTACGAACTAACATAAAAACGGACTCGTTTTTTATAAAAAAAGATTCTATCTACTTCCAATTTTTCCGGTGAAAAAAGGTATCTATTAACCATAATCTAAAAAACGATGAATAACTCGCTATTCACCCAGGTACTCAGTCATAATCCTGATGTCGGAGAGATGGCCGAGTGGTTGAAGGCGTAACATTGGAACTGTTATGTAGACTTTTGTTTACCGAGGGTTCGAATCCCTCTCTTTCCGTACTTTCAACTAAATAACCAATTTTACGTGATTGACCACAATGTATCAAATCAAATAAAAAAGAATAGATATAAAATCGAAATTTCTTTGATATGGAAAATGCTGGGAAGAGCAAACAAGGGATCCAAACCTCCCTACCAATCTATGATACATGAATAGGAAAAAGATTCCCCGACAAAATCCCTTACCTTGTGCCTTTTTATTTTTAATCAAAAAAGAGGGCAAAGGGGAGTTGTCCGAACTCTTGTTTTTAGTGATTTTTTTTACTTCACTTAGGTTTTTTAAGTCTGGCGAGAGTAATATTCTACGACAAGCAATTCATTTATTTTTAAACCGACGCATTTCCTATCGATTATTTGATTAACTAACCCTTCATATTGGAATGTGTGAAGAGTCAGATGGTTTGGCAATTCCTCGGGGGCAGATGACTCAAGAAGATTTTGAACCAAAGTTCTAGAGTTTTGTTCATCCTTCACTGTAATAATATCTCGGGGTTTGCAGCGATAACTTGGTATATCAACTATACGACCATTAACTAAAATATGTCCATGGTTAACTAATTGGCGCGCTTGAGGAATAGTCAAAGCCATACCCAACCGAAAAAGGATGTTATCCAAACGCATTTCAAGTAATTGTAATAAAACTTGACCCGTTGACCCCTTGGCTTTTCCGGCGATACGAACATATTTAAGTAATTGGCGTTCTGTAAGACCATAATGAAAACGCAATTTTTGTTTTTCTTCTAAACGAATACGATATTGAGATTTTTTTCCGGAGCGTGATTGGTTTCTAAGATCGCTTCCTGCCCTAGGCCTTTTACTAGTTAGTCCCGGTAAAGCCCCCAGACGGCGTATTTTTTTAAAACGAGGCCCTCGGTAACGTGACATAAAGACTCCTTTTTTTATTGAAATTGTACAAAACTAAACAAAATTAAAACTGAACTAAATGATAATGATAAATGACGTAAAATCCACTCCAATAAACTATTGGAATACAAAGAGTCAGAAGATATATTCTCTCAATATACAGATTTTTTTTATTGTATATACAATATATATAAATCAAAAAATCACAAAAATTTTCCTTTATTTTCTTGATTTATTTTGCAAAGATCTAACCCTTTTACCCAATATATATTCCTATATGGAAGTTTATATGACATAATATAAATGGCGTGGTAACTCTTGGAAAAAGGTCTTTTCAATCTTCTTTTATTTTGAAAGTACATTAAAAATCATGTAAAAAAACGAAAAACTATGGAAAAGCCGGCTATCGGAATCGAACCGATGACCATCGCATTACAAATGCGATGCTCTAACCTCTGAGCTAAGCGGGCTCAAATAAAATAGTGTATACAAATTCACTAAACTACTAGATCGTATTAATTAACTATTCTATTCATATTTTTCCTTATCTATTTAATATTCATCATATTTTCGATATTCTAGAACAGAATATAGCTCAAATAAATAGTGACTATCATTAAATAAATAAATAAAACAAAACCTTAATGAATTAATAGAATATAGCAATATATCGACTTTCGAATTTTGATTTCATGAGTTTCTAAATAAGCAAATTTGAATTAGACCGGAAAGCTTTTTTTTTAAGTTAAATTATATCTGATTTGAAATTCTTGTTTTTTTTGTTCTAACCTCATGCTATTATTATTATTTTATACTTTTTATCTTTTTATTTTCTTTATTATTTTATAGAATTATTAGAATTAATATTCGAAATGAATATTCGAATATAATTTTTTATAATTATTCTAATTTCAAATCTACTAAGTAGACTTATAATCTTTTTCCATTGCACATTGTAGAATTCTAAGTTTCAATAATGATCATAAATTTCTTTTCATGGAAGTAAAAAAAACGAATCGACCGTTCGACTATTTATTAAAAATTAAGACAACGATGAGAAAAGGAAGAACATATATATGTTCTCTAATATATAACCATATTGAATTGAAAATACAAAAATGATAGAATCTTTGTTGATTAGACTAAATCAATATGGATGGGGCTAAAAAAAATGCAAGAAGATACCAAAGAAATAAAATAAGTATCTATATGTAATGAATTCCAAGGTTTCGGCATAAGAAAAAGTGGAAAGACATCATAATGAGATCCTAATCTCAAAGCAAAAAGGGGGATATGGCGGAATTGGTAGACGCTACGGACTTAATTGGATTGAGCCTTGGTATGGAAACCTACTAAGTGATAACTTTCAAATTCAGAGAAACCCTGGAATTAACAATGGGCAATCCTGAGCCAAATCCTGGGTTACGCGAACAAACCAGAGTTTAGAAAGCGGGATAGGTGCAGAGACTCAATGGAAGCTGTTCTAACAAATGGAGTTCACTACCTTATGTTGATCAAATGATTCACTTCATAGTCTGATAGATCCTTGGTGGAACTTATTAATCGTACGAGAATAAAGATAGAGTCCCATTCTACATGTCAATACTGACAACAATGAAATTTATAGTAAGATGAAAATCCGTTGACTTTTAAAATCGTGAGGGTTCAAGTCCCTCTATCCCCAACCCTACTCCCTAAAAAAGTCTGTTTGACACCTTACCTTTTTTTTAGTTATTCAAGAATTCATTATCTTTTTTCATTCATACGACACTTTTACAAACTATAATTTCTTTTCTTATTATATACAAGTCTTGTGGGATATATCATACACATACAAATGAGAAAGAAATATCGATTTGAATTATTTAGAATCTATATCATTTTTCATTCTAAAACTTAGAAAGTCTTCTTTTCAAAGATCCAAGAAATTCCCGGTCTAAAACTTTTTTCATTTACTACTTTTGCGTTTCTTTTAATTGACATAGACCTAAGTCATCTAGTAAAATGAGAATGATACTTCGGTAATGGCCGGGATAGCTCAGTTGGTAGAGCAGAGGACTGAAAATCCTCGTGTCACCAGTTCAAATCTGGTTCTTGGCATAGGATTGATTAATTTTGATAAGTTTCTAGTCTTCAAATTAAACGTATCTTTAGTAAAAAAAGTGCAATCATCCTTTATCCCCCTCTCTTTTTTTGTTCATGTTGTGGATCCATCCGTTCAAAAAGAATGTATAAGACTTTATACATAATACATATTCGAAAGGAAAGTTCTGTTTGAAAGAATAAAACAAAAAAAGTAAAAAAAAAGATCTATATCTAGAGTATCTATCGTTGAAGGGCAGAAATACCCCCAAGAGTCATTAGATACAATAGAAATCTAATTTTACCCCCCCCCATTTATT